GGTACATTGGTCAAAGTTTCATGATTACCTTATCTCATGCGAATCGTTTACCTGTAACTATTCAATATCCTTATGAAAAATCGATCACATCAGAGCGTTTCCGCGGTCGAATCCACTTTGAATTTGATAAATGCATTGCTTGTGAAGTATGTGTTCGTGTATGCCCCATAGATCTACCCGTTGTTGATTGGAGATTGGAAACAGATATTAGAAAGAAACGATTGCTTAATTATAGTATTGATTTCGGAATCTGTATATTTTGTGGTAACTGCGTCGAGTATTGTCCAACAAACTGTTTATCAATGACTGAAGAATATGAACTTTCTACTTACAATCGTCACGAATTGAATTATAATCAAATTGCTTTGGGTCGGTTACCAATGTCAGTAATTGGAGATTACACAATTCGAACAATTATGAATTCGACTCAAATAAAAATAGCCACGGATAACCCCCTTGATTCAAGAACGATTACCAATTACTAAGATTCCGTTTTGATCTAAAGAAGCGAAGTTTCTTTCATTTTGGTTGGTTAGTAACTACAAAACATAACTATTGATTGGTGAGAATCACGGCTTGATTTGAATTTAGAATAGATTCATATATCCGTGATGATTTCGAAATATCAAATTTCAACTACTCTTTCGGATACAAAAGCGGGATTGGTCCAATAACTGTATCTACATCAATCCACACCACATTAAGATTCAATTCAATTAGGCATATACAAGAAAAAAAAAAAAAGAAAGATAGGGTAACCTCTTTTTTCCTGGCCCGGTCAGTAAGGTCATGAAAATGAAATATTTCAACTTATTTATCTCTTATTTTACACATAATGGATTTACCTGGATCAATACATGATATTCTTTTAGTATTTCTAGGATCAGGTCTTATATTAGGAGGCCTAGGGGTGGTATTACTTACCAATCCAATTTATTCTGCCTTTTCATTAGGATTGGTTCTTGTTTGTATATCCTTATTCCATATTCCATCTAACTCCTATTTTGTAGCTGCTGCACAGCTCCTTATTTACGTGGGAGCCGTAAATGTCTTAATCGTATTTGCTGTGATGTTCATGAATGGTTCAGAATATTACAAGGATTTATATCTTTGGACAGTTGGAGATGGAGTTACTTCACTGGTTTGTACAAGTATTCTTTTTTCACTAATTACTACTATCTCAGATACGTCATGGTACGGGATTATTTGGACTACAAGATCAAACCAGATTATAGAGCAGGACCTGACAAGTAACGTTCAACAAATTGGAATTCATTTATCAACAGATTTTTATCTTCCATTTGAACTCATTTCTATAATTCTTTTAGTTGCTTTGATAGGTGCAATTGCTATGGCTCGTCAGTAATAAATACTTAGAATTAGAAATCCAAAATCAAATAAAATAAATAAGGCTGTGTTTTGTTCTGTGTTATTATTATGACATCAATTTCCCTTCAGTTCCATTTTTATATTCTATTGTTCATATATTAAATTGAATGGGTTTGAGTTCGATCCATTACTAATACCTTCCTTTTTTCCGTACTTGTTATATTCTAGTCAATCAAATCGGTTAAATTGTATTGTTGTTCATATTGAAATCAATCTCAATTGATGAGGAGTTGGTCAATGATGACCGAGCATGTACTTATTTTGAGTGCCTATTTATTTTCTATCGGTATTTATGGATTGATCACAAGCCGAAACATGGTTAGAGCACTTATGTGTCTTGAGCTTATACTGAATGCGGTTAATCTAAATCTCGTAACATTTTCTGATTTATTTGATAGTCGACAATTAAAAGGAGACATTTTCTCGATCTTTGTTATAGCTATTGCAGCCGCTGAAGCAGCTATTGGGCCAGCTATTGTTTCGTCGATCTATCGTAACAGAAAATCAACTCGTATCAATCAATCGAATTTGTTGAATAAATAGTCGTAATGATATAAATAAAGACAGATATATAGAATATTTACCAATTAGAATTAGCGTGTCGTGTATAACTCGTATGACCATGTTTGCTGAAACGTAATAAATCAAAGTATCTTGGACCTCTCTCATTCTCATGACCAGATCCAGAAGTAGATTGATTATTCAATTAAAAAAAAAATTCTGGTAAACCACTGATTCGTCTGGTGTCTACAATATATGATTCAGTTACTACTGATTTTACCAGATCGAAAATTGATAACGTTCAAAAAATTGATAGATCCAATGTCACATTCAGTAAAGATTTATGATACATGTATAGGGTGTACTCAATGTGTACGAGCCTGCCCCACAGATGTATTGGAAATGATACCTTGGGACGGATGTAAAGCTAAGCAAATTGCTCCTGCTCCAAGAACAGAGGACTGTGTAGGTTGTAAGAGATGTGAATCTGCTTGTCCAACGGATTTCTTGAGTGTCCGGGTTTATTTATGGCATGAGACAACTCGTAGCATGGGTCTAGCTTATTGATACGTTTCACAAAATTCTACTTAAATCCATTTGATTCCTCTTT